ACTAGAACTGCTCGTTTTTTATCAGAAGCGTGTGATTTGGTTTTTGATGCAGCAAGTAGGAGAAAACAATTCTTAATTGTTGGTACCAAAAATAAAGCAGCTGATCCAGTAGCGCGGGCTGCAATAAGAGCTCGGTGTCATTATGTTAATAAAAAATGGCTAGGCGGCCTTTTAACGAATTGGTCCACTACAGAAATGAGACTTCAAAAGTTCAGGGACTTGAGAATGGAACAAAAGACAGGGGGAATCCACCGCCTTCCGAAAGGGGATGCGGCTCGATTAAAGAGACAGTTATTTCACTTGCAAACATATTTGGGCGGGATTAAATATATGACAGGGTTACCCGATATTGTAATAATCGTTGATCAGCAAGAAGAATATATGGCTCTTCAAGAATGTATCACTTTGGGAATTCCAACAATTTGTTTAATTGATACAAACTGTGACCCGGATCTCACAGATATTTCGATTCCAGCGAATGATGACGCTATAGCTTCAATCCGATTAATTCTTAACAAATTAGTATTTGCGATTTGTGAAGGGCGTTCTAGCTATATACGAAATCCCTGATTAATAATAAGATAAATAAATTCTTTTTTGAATTCCATAGATTGACGGAATCCGTTACTATTTCTGAATCTCATAAAAGAGATAAAAAACTGGGGATATTATGTGATTAGTTGGTATCTAAAATATACAATTCAAGTGAGCAAGTCGAAAAAAAGACGGTTGAATCAAAATAATTTCTTGTAAAGTTTTCTTTCTTTCAGAGGACAATATGAATGTTCTATCATATTCCATTAACACATTAAAAGGGTTATATGAAATATCTGGTGTGGAAGTAGGCCAGCATTTCTATTGGAAAATAGGCGGTTTCCAAGTCCATGCCCAAGTACTTATTACTTCTTGGGTTGTAATTGTTATCTTATTAGGTTCAGCCATTGTAACTGTTCGGAATCCACAAACCATTCCTACTGACGGTCAGAATTTCTTCGAATATATCCTTGAATTTATTCGAGATGTGAGCAAAACCCAGATTGGAGAGGAATATGGTCCATGGGTTCCCTTTATTGGAACTTTGTTTCTATTTATTTTTGTTTCTAATTGGTCAGGGGCGCTTTTACCTTGGAAAATCATAGAGTTACCTCATGGGGAGTTAGCCGCACCCACGAATGATATAAATACTACCGTTGCTTTAGCTTTACTTACGTCAATAGCATATTTTTATGCGGGCCTTAGCAAAAAAGGATTAGGTTATTTCGGTAAATACATACAACCAACTCCAATCCTTTTACCCATTAACATTTTAGAAGATTTCACAAAACCTTTATCACTTAGCTTTCGACTTTTTGGAAATATATTAGCGGATGAATTAGTAGTTGTTGTTCTTGTTTCTTTAGTACCTTCAGTGGTTCCTATACCTGTCATGTTCCTTGGATTATTTACAAGTGGTATTCAAGCTCTTATTTTTGCAACTTTAGCTGCGGCTTATATAGGTGAATCCATGGAGGGACACCATTGACTAAGTTTCGAAATAGTCTTTTTTAGCTTAGTGCAAGGTAATCTATGCCTTGCTCGAGATAATCTTCTTCGTGAACATAAATATACACATAAATAGACAAAAAAGTCTATAAGATCTATCTATCTATAAGATCTAGAAGAATAGTAAAAAAGATTACGATATTAGGGAATTGTAAAAAAAAATTAGGTTCTATAGAGCGATTCCCATTTCAGTCGGTTTTATTCAATTCAAAGATTGACCAAAAGAAAATATTAATAAAGAATAAATTACATGAACTTAGATCAACCAAAGACTTATATTTCTATGCAATGATTTAGACTAAGAAATTCGCCCATTTAGATTGATTGTATCCATGTGGGATAATGCTAAATTCTAAATTAAATAATTCTAAATTAAATAAAAGGAAGATAGGGGTTTACAAAAAATGAGATTCAAGAGAAAATGGTTTCGTTAGAAGAGTGGGATTAAACTAGGTATATGTAATATATATAATTGCTATAAGCCAACTTTCCTTTATAGATGTTTCGAAAAATGTTTTTAAAATACGACTGAATCCAAGATACAAATAGTTGGTTTACGTTATGGAAGAAAGACATGTATATGTAATAGTAGGCTAGTTATATATGAGCTAAAAGATATATCTAATCCGCCCTCCTATTACTGAGAATTGGGGTAGGGATTCCAATAAAAGTCCTTCTGTTTCATTTGTAACTGTGAATTCAATTCAATATTGAATAAAGAAATTCAATCAAGAAAAAGAACGAAGAGTTCGAATTCAAAGAATGGTTCGGAACAAAGAAAGAAATGGAAAAACAAAAAGTTGTATGAATTCTATGAATTCACAAAAACTCTGTGGATAGGAACTATAAAATAGATATCGAAGTAGTTCTGATGATTCAATAATATTACTACTTCAATTGGGAGCTCTTAGTTGCGTTACTTTGACTAGATGAAAATCTTATCGATGGAATAATTAAG